GGCACACCGTCGACCTCATGGAGGAAGTCTATCCTGTACCGCTTTGACCCAGAAATCACGTATAGGTCCTCTCGGCTTTGAAAATGCCAATCATTGTCCCGTCAAATTCATATGATCTTGTGGATCTACACGACCAAGCAATATGATTCATACAAATGACGAACCAGAAAGCAAAATACGACATATGACAACTCCTTCTTTGATCGCCGCCTAATCTTCAAACCAGGGGGGAGACCTCTTTCGGTTGGGTGTTGCGGGTCGGTCGTTAATGCTTTTCCTTTGTCTGCCACAGCTCGGGTCGGGAAACCTGCTCTTATCGGTGCCGCCATCGGCCTATTGTTCCTCAACAAATGCCTATCGATCACCACTTGAAGCTCCAACCACTTGACTTTAAAATTAAAACCGTTGTCTTTCTTTGAAGTGAGATGCTCCAACGGTAGCAACAACTTAAGCACAGGAAGTCGTTCATCAAAACCCTCTTTCTATATTAAAAAGTATAAAACTCTGCTCTGTTAGAGTATAGTATGGAACCGTCGTAATCGAGACTTGTTACACATTTCCGACGAGCACTAGCGCTACCCTTGATGTTGGTGACTTTGTATGTCCTCCCTTGGCTTGGTTACCCTTTTTCGGGAACTCACTGGCCGAGTCAGACTCTTGACTCTTCTTTCTTTGAACCATATTATGATGATTTTTGGGCCACGAAGAATCAAATGAATAACAATTCCTGGGAACCATTGGCGAGTACAAAATGAAGAAATGCCGCCAAGAAAGCTGCTTCTTTTGCGTCAGTTGTTAAGCAGCGTTCAGGTAACGAGTGTGACTGGCTGGCTTGAAATAGTGTGTGTATCCAAGTGGTGTTCGCTCAGGGAGTTCCCCAGCCCCACCAGGCGTACAACAAACAGGTAAAGAGCAAAGGGGCACAAGGGCAGTCTCGCTCCCTCAGGTCGATATAACTCCGATCGTATCTATGGACGAACTACCAGAAGCGAAAGCAAGTGAGCAGCCGCGCTTTCCTATAAAGCGGTACCAATTCGATAGATAAATCCTTTAGTATACTCGTTCTTTGGAATACTATTTATAGTCCAATATAGTTAACTTCACGCTTTGCATAGATCATCGGCTGTCGAAAGCAACGGAACCTTGGTTCGAGAAGAGAGTTTTCCCAATGGTAGCTTGTGTTTCGCACGTTAGGTCTTGTACCTAGTACTTTTCCAACAACTGTAACTGGGATCCCAGCCGTACGCTTTCTCCCCACCAGGCCTCTTTGAGATAAAAGTACAATCCTATTAGGGAAATACACTGTATGTGTTATAAGTAGATAGGAAAGTACAATCCCTTAGAATTATTCCTTAGGGACAAGGGTAATACACTCTTAATCTATGTGTTATTACCTTATTAGGGAAGTACACTCACACTTGAGTAGTACACCTTTATTTAAAGTACACTCACACTTCTTGATGAGAACTTTATTTAACCTCACACTTCTTTGCTTTGCTTTTCTTGTTCTTTTCTTGAACATGTTGAGCTCACGAAGAATTCTTTAGGACACTCTATGTGACCTTAACTCACACTTGAGCCCTAAAAATCTTCTAACATACTCCCCTTCTACCCCTCCCACTCTTTAGGGGAATAAAATGGATAATCAAACTGCTAAGGTGAGTTTACTCTCCCTTTAGAAGATGGAAGTTGACTTACAAAGAAAAAGGTAAGCGTTGGTATAATATTTTTCAGTCTCAGTTCTTTCTTTAGTCAGGGAATTAGCTTGTTGCTCAAGGGAAGGATCTATGTAATAAGAGTTTAATAAGGATTCTTCTAAGCGCTGGAGTCCGAAGGGTCCGAAGGAGTGGTATCAAGCCTGCTCGTAGCTCACCCGTAACCCGTAAAGTAGGCAATATGTAATATTGTAGTAGGAGCCTCTTATCTCTTATCTTACTCCATCCGAAGAGGAGAATCTCTATTAAGCTTTCTTCTCAGCCCAAGTTCAAAGACAGCTCGCTCAGTCTCAGAGGTAAGCTTTTCTTTCGCTCCGCTCCTCACAAAGGATGCCACCGCGGGCAGTCTACTAAGACCAATTGGCCAAGCAGGCTCAGGAAAGCTCGCTCAATATCGATCTCTTGCAGAAGAGGAAGTCCGGAAGGTAGGGCTCATCTTGCTTGACCAATTCATGTAGTTAAGAGACCCCTGGATCGTGGAAATGAACCCTTTCTTCTATCTTAATGTTTCCTAAAGGTTTCAAAACACAGAATAGCGAATCTATAATCGGGGCATTCAGAATTGGCCATCCTTTTGGAAAAAGCAAGCTTTCCTGGTCAGTAGCTATCCGGCAAAGGACTTCACTGCAGAGATTTGGTGGTAGGCCCGCATCAACGTATAAATATTCTCCAACCTATTCATTCACAGGAAAGGACATTGTAGATCTTCCTGGGTGAGGTATAGTAGCTACTTTTTTTTTAGCTTCCGAGTCTGGAGATTTGAATTAGAATTCGAAAGAGTAGAGCCTAAATCCTTTTCAATGAAAGAGGTGTAAGTTGACATAGAAGGTGTGGTTGATTCCATTTTACGGGAGATTCAATCTGATGTCTTATGAGCAATTCGATCATATAAGGATCAGGTAAGCCCCTGGCCTAAGACTCTTGAGAATACTATATGGGATAGGTTAACTTGAACCGAAGCGAGCGGAGCTCTTTTCATTAGGAAGCGAGTGTCCCAAGGTCGTATCACTGGGTAGAACAGTTCTAGTGAATGCAGCGGGGCTCAGGGATTCAGTTATCTCAATCATGACAATGAAGTGAAATGGCAACTGTGGAAAATCTGACTTGACGTGTCCGCCCCAGATCGCACAACAACAACTTTGTCTGCGCAACCTAGCCTATTTGGGCGGGAAGGGTGATGCTGGTACTAGAGATTGCCGGTCGGTCAAGGGTGCGTGGTGACGATGGGTATGTAGGTCAGACGGATATTAAAGTTTTTCAGCAGCGTTCTCCTCTACCCTTTGGGCAGGCATCTTACTCAGGTAGTAAAACCACTTGTGGTAATTGAGAATGATCCTATCTGTCTGTCCGCGGTGAATCACGGAATCTTGCCGGACGATTGTAGATGTCCAAAGCCCAATGTAAGAACCAGCAACCAACCTACTTACCTCATTTCTATGTTTCCAAAATTCCTCTTAGCCATTCATTACGGAATGGTTTCATAAACAGGTGCTTAAGCGAATAGTCTACTTTATTCAGTTCCATTAGGGATTTCGGGGAAAGTCAAAGAAGACAGCCAAGATCGAAAGAAAGAGTTTTCTGCGCTGTGGCATTTCGTTGTGGGGGAGGCAGTAGGTATAGTTTCTAGGTGGGCGCTTTGGTTCCAATAATTGTAGTTTCGAGACTTTCGTTTCTCATTCTTCCCAGTCTCCCTCTCCCGTCCCTCAAAAGACGTTCTCTACGGAAACACCAGTTGCGGGGCTTCCCGCCTATGAATATACTTTCACACTTCCTGCGGCAAAATGAAAATGCTACTCCAGTAGACAGTATCCCTGAATACTGAACAACACTGATCTGATGAGCTGAAGTCTACCCGCATAGGAAAGCCGTTTGCTAGTCCAAGATTCCACCCTATTGGTAATTTTCTCAATGAGAGGCCTACAGTCTCTGGTTGTGAGTCTAGTGGAAATAAGGGACACTCCAAGATACTTGATGGGCAAGGTCCCTTCTTTGAAGCCAAAAAGGTTTTCAACATTGTGCTTAGCCCAGCACTGATAAATTTTCTTTTTGTCAGGATTAGCCATCAACCCCGAGAAAGCAGAAAAGGAATCCAAACTATCTTTAATGACAGAGGCTGATTGGAGATCTACTTGGCAGAATAACAGGAGATCATCAGCAAAACAAAGGTGAGTCAAATCCAGCTTAGTACATCTCGGGTGATGAGAGAACCTTCCATTACTAGAAGCTTTGGCAAGGATCCTGGAAAAGACTTCCATAGCAAGAACAAACAGATAGGGGGAAAGCGGATCTCCGGAGAAATAGCCCTCGACGCCCCCCATTGATGGAGACCGATAACTTGGGGGTGGTGACCGCAATGCACTTAATCAGATGGGCAGGAAGGTCAACAGAGGTATAAGTGAAATCCCCTCCTACTAACCCCACTCTTTAGGGAATAAATCTAACTCTTTAGACACCCTCTACACTCACTATAACCTCAACCTTTATAATCACACTCAAAACAGACCACACACTTAATACACACTCTATATATTTTTTTTATATTTCTTTTTATATATTTACTATTATATATTTATCTTCATACAGAGGCACCAACACACACACCCTATATTTATCTATTATTAATATTCTAAATAGATAATAAAATATTTATTTATTGTTATGTACACTCACACTTGAGTATATATACCTTATATAGATATTTATATTTTAATTTATGGTTATTACACTCACACTTGAGTATATATACCTTATAAAAAAATATTTATGGTAATGTACACTCACACTTGAGTATATATACCATACTCCCATGTATTTGGCTGGTAAAACCTGCACCACATATACTAAGGATAGTTTATACTTGTCCTAACCCTATAAGGGTAAACAAATCTAGTATTTATACTACTTTATAGTAGTCTAATCACTATACTAGTGTTAGTACGTATTTACAATATACTATATATACTCAATATATAAGTTTATATACTATACTATTCTATATATAAGTTATATACAATACTAGTCAAATTAATACACTAAGCATACAACACACTACATTTATAGTGTATACAACACCCTGAAAGTTTTATTACACGTTACTTATACCTATTTACATAAGTAAAATCAACTATATTAGTATAAATACAAGTTTCTCTTCTCTCCTTCTCGTACCTATATAGTATAAAAAATATCACCATGAAAAATTTGATACATGAACGTATCATGCCATATATGGCTAAGCCCCGCCAGGCTCTAAATGTGCATTTTCGCTATTATTCCTCTTCTGAATTAATAGTTAGTAAATTCTGGGATAATTTTTTAACTGAACTTTATAGTAACAAGAAGGTAAACAAAAAAACACAAGTTATAAAATATTATGATCATGTAATTAGTCTATTAGAAGATAATAAGAATATATATAATAAAATAATTAATGGTATTAGATTATATGAATCTAATAATGTAAAATTCAATGAATATAAAGAATATTATAAATATAAGGATGATTTTTTGAATAAATTACAAAAAAAGATTGAGGAATCCACAATGGATTTTAATGAAGAATGTATCTTCAAGAGTTCAATGATGATTTTTGATCAATTAACTAATAATGGTAAGAAGTTAGCTAAGGACTTTATTAAGAAGAAAATATATGAACTATTTCATAAAAAAGACCCTAAATATGAAGGTTTTTTATATCAACTTATGGATATTTTTGGTCAATATACACTAGAGGCTATAATAATACACGTGCTAGGGTCTGTCTTCAACTGTATAACAGAGTATCCCATGGTTAGGGTACCTACCTTAATAGATCAGCTAGATAGAACTGTAGTAGTACAAGCTGAAATGTTTATGAAACGCGAAAAAGAATTAAATCCTAATTTTATAGAACTGTGGAAAAAATACCTAAATAAAAAAAATAGTTTAATAGGTATAATGCTGGTTGAGCACTTGAATAATGTAGGTTTGATTACTTATTAATATAATAATGATATATTTGATATGAAAGATAAGGAGTGGTTATATAAAAAAACGAAGAATAGACTGATTTGGGCTTTATTTAAATTTGAATTCAATTCCCTTCCGGTTAGACTCAACGTAGCCATGATTAGCACACCGGTGCCGTGGCATTTTACGACAAATGATATTACAAAGTTAGCAGATTTAAAAGGTGGTTACTTAAGTGGATTAACGGGAGAGTTATATAATAAGTTTCGTGTTTTAACATCTCATGATTTAGACGATTTTTATATAGAGTTACAAGACCCACATAATTTGTGCAATGTATTAAATTCACTTCAGTCTCAACCCTTTGAGATAAACTGTCAATTATTGAAGTTCATATCAGATAATCGTGATATGTTAGAAGAGGAGGGTCTTCTTATGAATCGGAATCTAGCTGATATTAATCTAATGGAAGCATGTGATTTATTGAGGTCACATTACCACCATGACGCTGATGTGAAGGATGTAACTAGCTGTTCTAAATTGTTAGACGATTTTTTTAAGATGGTGCAGCGAGCTAGGTATGAAACCTTCGTATTAAAGCTTGCGGAGGCATACTCAGGTTATGAAATTTATCTGCCGGCTTTCGTGGACTTCCGTGGTAGAATCTACCGCGCTGGTATATTGCATTTTCATGAGCGTGATTTGGCTAAAAGCTTAATTTTATTCTGTAACGATCATAATTACACAAAAGATAAAAAAAAGGAGATGGAGCGAAGAAATAATTTAGCATGTGCTGCCGCCTTTAAATATAAAAAGTTCAATACTTATATAGAAGCTTATAAATGGTACATTGGAAAGTATGAAGATCTTCAAACTGATAACAGGTATTTAATTAAAACCGCAGTTAATGCTAGTGCCCCCTTTCAGTTCCTAGCTAGGTTTCTGAATCTAGATAAAGTATCAGATAAACAAAGAATTGAATATCTGAATAGAGTCCCTGTGACTCAAGATGCATCAGCGAGTGCTTATCAAATCATGAGTTATCTTTTGCTTAATATGGAGCTGGGTGTTCACACGAATATTATTCCGTCTCCTGATAATGATATAAAAGATATATATATGCATATACATAAAAACCTTCTTGACTTTTTGAGAGTAAGATTGGATGATAAAAAGCTATCTATCATAGAATCTCGGTTAACGAGAAAGCTCGTGAAAATTCTCTTTATGCCGTTGATATATGGTAAGACTATTATGGCAATGGGTAATGATATTCGTGGGGTTTATGGATCATTGCTAAGTTATCGGGACCATATTTACATTGCTAAACTTTGCTATGATTTTTGGAAAGGTAAATATTCTGATATAGCTAATTTAATGAAATTATTTAACTTAATAGGTTGGTTATCTTCAGCCTTGGGTCAACCAGTTATCTATAGTACAGAGTACTACTCTACTGTGCAGGATTATAGGTGCAGCGAAAAAGCCAATATATGGGTTTATAATAAGTTAAAAAAGAAGAGACATCAGGTAACTCTTAGGGTGCGTTCCTTGAAGAGGGATACGCGCAAGACTAAAACGGCTACCTGCGTCAACTTTATTCATCAGAAGGATGCCTTTATAGCTATGAAAGTGGTAGAGAAGTTCATGGATAAGGGCCCTGTGTACACAGTCCATGATAATTTCATAACTACTTCATATTATGCTAATGAACTCCCCATAATTTATACTAATGTGATTATTGATATGGGTTATCCACACAAGCATGTAATGAAGTTTGTCTTAGACAATCTTGAGTACCTAGTAAAGAGTACTCCCCCTTCCGGGGGAAAAAGCCTACCTAAGGTTAGTTATGACTCTGATTTGACTTATAGAGAAATATTAGAATATCTGGTGCCTGAGGGTTTGAGAGCATCAGATAAGATAAAATGGAATTCTAAGATTAATGATATAGTATATTGTATAAATACATATTTTTATACTGTTATGGGTAGCAACCCGGCTTGCACAACTGTGAGAGATAGCTTTTTTAATGAAAGTCTTTTTTATAAAAAGTGGGATGAGTATAGAAAAAGGTTACTTAACAGTAAAGAATATAACTACAGCTTGCACTATTAAAATAAGTAAGAAAAAACCTACTTCTTGGTTGATAGATAAAGTGAAATCAACCGGTTCTGTTGTATATTCAATATCGTTGTTCGAAGAACATATAAATATATATAAATATATTCTTAATAAAGAAACATATAAGGATCCATATGAAAAATTGAGAATTGTTCATGTATCATTTAATGAGCCTTACCTGCTATGTAAAGACTATGAAGTGATAGCATTAGCTGTAATGCGAGTGTTAATGAAGTACGTTTACCCTACAGGGGTTGAGTATGGTAAGTTTACTATAAGTTATATCAAGCAAATACCAACTGGAGAGATAGTTACCTTCACAATAGGTGAAGCTATTTCATTAAATGATTATATGGGTAAAGCAGTCCCAAATATGGGTGTATATGCTATGATTTAAAATCATTGCTTTAATAAAGCCGAGGAATACCCGGATGACATGCTACCTATATATAGTATAATCATACGAATCTATCATAGTGGTATGCAGGAAAAAGAGTTAGATATTAACTCCGATGAAATTAATAACCAAATTAGGGGATTAATTATATCCGGTATAGGTGGTGAACCACAAGAAGCTATAGCTATGAGTAGGAAGAAGCGTCGTTACCCCAAACATGTACCTTCACTCAAACCAAGGAGGAAGGAAAGGTCACCTTTCATTGTAGCCGATACGGAGACTGTTCTAATAAACGATATTCATGTCCCTTACGCTGCGGGTTTCTTAGTGGTTAACCCAGGTGAAGATGTTGGGGCCAAGCCTGATTATCAAATTGAAACATATTTTAGTGAGGATAACTCATTCATAAAAGAATTTGAAGAAAGGAGTAATCTAATGTTGTACCACTTTCTTGAGCGTTTAGAAGATGTAGCGAGAGCTACTAAGATTCGAACTATTTACTTTCATAACTTCTCACGATTCGATGGTATTCTATTAATGAAATATTATGTATCTCGTGTGGATAAGAAGTACACCATCAAACCACTTATGAGGAACTATATGCTTTACGAGTTTACAGTATATCGGAATGGGAAACGGGTCTTCCGTCTAAGAGATTCAATGACTCTGCTTCCAGGTAGTCTGGCTAATTTGGGTAAGACTTTATGTCCGCAATTAGGTGGAAAAGGGTCTATCCCACATGACGAGGTGAAAGTGTCAAATCTTAAGAAGCATAAAGCTGAATATATAAATTATATGAAGCAGGATATTCGTCTCTTAGGTGGTGTTATGGTAAAGGCACAAGAGATTTTTTGGACTGAGTACAAAGTGGATATCGAGGATTGCTTGACAGTGTCAGCGCTAGCACTGCGCATTTTTCGTATGTGCTATTACGATCCTAATAATTGGCCTATCCATATACCAAGTAGGAACGAAGATACATTCATTCGACGTGGCTACTATGGAGGACATGCTGATGTATATAAGCCATATGGGGAATATTTATACTACTACGACGTGAACTCCTTATATCCATTTATCATGAAAAGTTTTTCAATGCCGGGTGGTGTACCTGTCTGGTATAGTAATTTGAAAGACCAGGAATTGTCCACCTTGTATGGATTTATTGAGGCTTATGTAGAGTGTCCGAGTACAATTACTCGACCATTCTTACCTTATAGGGATGAGAATACTTTAATTTTCCCAACTGGTAAATTCGTAGGTGTGTATTTTAGCGAAGAATTGATTTATGCGCGCGACTTGGGTTACAAGATTTATCCCCTAAGGGGATACTTGTTTGAGAAGAAGCCTAGTCCTTTCGAGGGGTTTGTCTCAAGCCTCTACGGGAAAAGACAAGAAGCTAAGAAAAGTGGAAATGATGCTATGGTATACGCGTACAAGATACTAATGAACTCGCTCTACGGTAGATTTGGGATCAATCCTAAAAGTACTATAACAGAGATATGCAAGAAGGAGAGATATGACTTTCTGATAGAGAGGGACAATTTTGTCTATGGGGACAAGCTTAGCGAGGATTACTATATTGTGAATTACGTTAGCAATTCATTAGATGTTGACGACTCTGACTGGAAACCACCTAGGATATCGGCTGTTCAATTGTCCGCAGCTATTACTGCTTGTTCTCGTATTCATATGTACAAATACATTTCCAGAGATGACTGTTACTACACTGATACGGACTCAGCTATTCTAGGAAATCCTCTTCAAGAAGATGAAATCTCTTCCATTGAATTGGGTAAGTTAAAAATGGAGCATAAAGTAAAGAAAGGCATCTTCTTAGCACCTAAGAGTTATGCCTTACTAGATGAAGATTATAATGTTATAACTAGGTTCAAGGGTCCAGCTAAAGGCGGGGTCAATTTTGATTGGTTTCTCACACAATACCTTAATCCCTCTCAAACGATACCTATCACCGTAGAATCGAACTTCAGAGTTGATAGGCATACACTCCAGATAGCCAAAAAGGTTTCACAAGTCAACCTTGGACTAAAACTAGGTACAAAAAGGGATCCTGTCTTTGATGAGAAGAAGATTTGGGTAGATACTAAACCTAAGCATGTAATAGACTACGGGGGTGAAAATATCAATTTTATCAAATTGAAGAACCAATAATTTGATAAAATTGATATTGAACTAACTCTAGGACACTGCTTTACATCTACTATCATTTATGCTATTATATATACCATTATCTATCGGAATCACTGATCAAAGCAAAGACCGTTAACTACGGAGAATCTAAAGTGAGGCGCGGGTTAACTGATTGGTATCTACCACTTCTAAAAGAAATATACTAAGTAGAGTGGCTTTGCCTTAGAGGAAGAGCGGGATGGTTTAGTTTTTCAATCCTTTGTTTGATGCGCGTCCCTTAGCAATGGTTAAAGAGACTTGCCTTTCCGCCCGGAATCATGTCTTTTGTTTAATGAGAAGGGATATTCCATCCACCTACTCTAAGACTGAAGTGGAAGTCAAGGGGAGAGAGATGGTGGACAAAGTGATTCCTATTTTGGAGAAAATGATCCAAAGAAAAGTGACGGTAAGGCCTTAATAGCTTCAAATTTGGAATTTCTTTCTTTTCAAACCGTATAGATGCTTTCTTATTATTTAAATACAGCATTAGCAGTTCTTGGTGTAGTTTATTTTGTTGCTGAAGAAAGAAGGTCTTACCGTCACGCCATTCGTCGATAGGGCTAGCATTGCTCCCCTAAACTCTCCGTTTCAGAGGATGTTATTGTTATTTTGTCCATCTACGGCCTCATCGGTTGTAAACTCGACTTTAGGTTTCAACTTGTTTAGAATTGGGCCACCTTTAACAAAGAGATCATCAGATGTGTCCTTTAGGTCAACCAACCATTGGGTTACCTTTCTTCCTGGCTTCTCTTTGCCTTATCACATCATTTTTTTGGTTGGCAGCGGAACAGGTCTACCCTTCTCGGAGAGAGCTTTTTCAGAACTACGCTGTCCTTGGCGACGATGTTGTGGGGACAGTGAGGTAGCTAAAAGGTATGATATGAAGAGTTCCAGGTAACTAATAGTTCCCAGAAATCTCTTATATCGGATAATGGCTCTTTCTAATTTGCGAATCAATTCTTTCTTTATTCGTAATCTTTCTTTAGACCTTTCTCCTATTTCATTTCAGTCAAATCTCTTCTTGGGGCAAGGCATACGGTAGGTAGGCCTGTATATGATTAATTTAAAGCATTTAATCCTATCTTTTGCTATAGCTGCTATATCACAGCTCAACCAACGTAGCTTGATTTGATCAAGTTAGTGGCACTAAAGGTATTCTTAGAGTCTAAAAAGAAGATTCACTTGCGAAAGATTCAGTAGGGCTTCAGATCTCCACATTCTATAGATGGCAATTCGTGGGCAAGAAGCTCAGTCTCTGTAGAAAGGGAAAGGAGTAATTCTCATAGAAGGATAAATTGCGCCAGTCAACCAAGTCAAGTAAGTAACGAACTGAACTAGAGCCTAAATTTGGTCAGAAAAAGAATCTAATTCAAACCTGAATGGGTAGCTCGTGGGATTGACGTGAGGGGGTTATCTTTCTGGGAGCGAACTCCAGGCGAATATGAAGCGCATGGATACATACAAGCTGAAAGACAATTCCGAATCCGCTTTGTCTACGAGCTCTAAATAATGCAACTATGAATCTCGAGGACGGGACTATGGATCCATTTAGTAAAGTAATGGGCGATATAGGAAGCTTAAAGTCCTTACTAAACTGAAACTGCTTCCTTTTAGAAAAGCTTGAACGGATTAGTTTCCGTGGGCAAGAACCCGAAAGCGAAGGAGAAGGAAGAAAGAGAAATGGAAGAAATAAGAGAATCTCCATTCAAGTCGTAGTTCCAGCTGTCCAAGGCCGTTAACGACCAACGACGAGAATCGAATGATAGGTTTTGAGCGCAGTTTCTCATTGGACCACTTGTTTGTTAGGTATTCCATATAGAATTCTGGTATTCAATATAGAAGAATGCCCCCCAATCCATAAATGAATCTTACGACGGAACAATAAGAATAAGCATTCCATTCATACGAGGCATCTCAATGTAATGAAAGTGCCTTTTTTTTCCCGGCGACTTGGCATCTATTTTCCTTACAATCCCACTTCGAATCTAAAGTAGCTTTTTTCCCTTGTTTTAGGGTTTTGTCCTCGACCATGTGAAAGAAAAGAGAAATGCTTAAGCTAAGCTTTAAAAACCAGGAATTCCATTCTAATCCCACGGGGTATCGGAAGGATGCACGCAACCAGTAGTTTCATCAGCGGGAGGAAAGCTTCGTTACCCAATAGATCAGAGAATGGAACCAGTTCTAGTGAGCCAATTAACATATTTTATCACGAGAAATATGCTTTTGTCCTCGAATAAGGAAATGAAATTCGAATATTCAGCAATCAAATTGGCCTTTTAACGAATTACTTTTCTTCCTTGAAAGGGTCTTTTTTTTGTCCTCGAGGTCAATTCATTGGTCTGGAGTCAAGGTAGCTCACGAGGTTTTGAAAGATCTGGTTCGAAAGGAAGGACCAGTCAAGTTTGAATATTGAACACTATGAAGGAGTGAGTCAAGCGACGAAGCAGTGAGTCAATCCATTCATGGACGAATGCGAGTGGAGTGAATCAGGAAGGTTTGCGTAGTGGAGTTCCTCAGTGCCGTCTCCTGCTATCAATCCATTAGTTGTCTCCCGAATGCCCGACTAGATGAGGCAATGAACATTTTCAGATTCCCACCCCACTCTTCTTTTCCTAAGAAGGTGTAGATTCCTACTCCGAAGACGAGAAGAAGGCCATTAGTGAGTTGGGCTGGGCTAAACCTCTTGTTGTCGGAACCGGTTGAGATTGCCAGCAAGAAAACGGCTGCGCGAAAGCCGTTGCTTCTGTTCTGGAGTACTTTGCTCCCTCGCCCTTGCTTAGTTCACTTCAAAAGCTTCTCCGCTCGTTCCTCGCTCGCGACGTCGCTCATTACGTTCTCTAAGCTCGGATTCCATCAAGGAATGCTACTCACCCCAACCCGACTTATTTACGAGAATTCGCGTTCTTACAAAGAACAAAGAAAGAAACACATTTCACTGCCATCGAAAAGATAACATAAGACACCTAGTCCAAAACCCACCAATACCTGAACAACCACTCCAAGAGACTAAAAATCGGGAGTAAGCGATCCACTCATTCATACCCGTAGGCAGATAAGGCAATAAAGCATACACCCGGGGTCAACTATTTGCCTTACTGACCAAAAACCAAAAGGGACAAGCCTATCTCCGAACCCACCTTCACTTTCACCTTCACCCAAGAAGAGATCTCCTTCCCTACAGAGACGGAGCTGACTGGGGCTTGCGCCTTTCCTTAGCCCTGCCTTTCATGACTAAATATCTCTCCAGCCGGTCGGTAGGAGTTGGATTGAATCGACTTCGTCTTCTTCCCTTAAATGAATCCCATTCAAGCTGTGATAAGAGGACGTTTCCGTACCCCAACCCTTACTCAAGAAAGAAAGTCATGCTGATCAGTAGTAGTGTCTAAGAGGAAGGGTTGGCGCTTTGAGCTACCTATTTAAAGTAAAGTAAAGTAAAGTAAAGTAAAGTAAAGTTCTCAAATTAGAAACTTAGCTTCTCACGTTGCCATAGATTCTCCATTTCGTGGGAAGAAAGCAATCGACTTTGCCCAAGTTGTAATGACTGAGCTTGCTCCCTGTCGATGAAGAATGTTTCGACCCGCTCTCTTATTCTTCTTTCAGAACCTTTGGTAAGGGTGCCAGGTGGATTGGAATGCTTTGATGGATGGCCAGGTGTAATAGGCATAGGTTCGGCCCCCCACTGACGGAACAGAACTAGAACAGGAGGAGGTGTATACCACCATCATAAACTGGTTTGATCAACTCATACGGAACTCAACTTGACGGTACAGAACTCTCTATAAGCTGGCGAAACCAGAGCAAGATACCGGACCTACGGCTTCAAAGCCAGAGCTATCGGCCTGAGCTGAACTCGTTGTTCAAGCGACTTTGGATCCTAGAAACGAGGGTCCGAAGGAGAAAGTCTCGTGGGTGCTCTCCTGCGTCTCCATCCGTTGCGCTCACTCTGTTTGCTGGAGATGAAAGAGATATCGACTAAAAGGTTCGTTCAGGAGATCAAGAAGTAGGCTTGGCTTCAAAGCCGTAGTATATTGCTGGGGACGAAGGATCAGAGTGAGTTCCGTACTTTGACAGGCACACCAAGCAAACGCAAACAGAGGATCCAAAGGTTCGGAAAGAAGTGAACAAGCAACGGATGGATTGAGCGCTGGCCTAGCTGATCTACGAGCGTACCTTACCTTACCTTACCTTACCTTAAAGTACAGTTGAATGTACCCTACTTCTATACGTGGTGTAATTCCCCCCCAACAACTGCTGCTCTCGAGGAAGTTCTTTCCATATTGGACATTGGACCTCGATCCGACGTTCTTAGGAAAGTAGAAAAACCAGTTGGTTGATCTGCTGGTTCAAATGAATTTCCCACTGGGATAGGCGCGGAGGCTTGAAGCTTACTTTTTTGGGCAACACTTCCTCGTAGGGCCGGCCAGGCCCGCCACTGAACCGATAGTTATAGTGTAGTCCGGGAGAGACAGGTGCTAAAAGCCAGTTCCAGTAGCAGGAGAAGACTCACTCGCCAACAGAGGAGATGCAAGAGAAGCAACTGTAGCCAACAAGCAACGGCGCGAAAGCCGTATAGCGTTAGCGCATCCGTTTTCTTGCTGGTTCAGGAGGTTCAGTTGAATCAGTTGA